GATAAAAGATCATATCTATAATTTTTTTGAAAATTCTCCTCTTTATTTGGTAATAAATATACTTTCGAATTTTGTTTTTTTTTGTAATCCACTAATTGGTCTTTTTCATAGGAATACCATTTGTTTAAATCTTTATTTTGAGACGTATGGGATTGATTGATTCCATTTCTCCATTTTTGTGTGACTAATCTAGACCATGTAATCTGAGATAAATCGTATTGATAATCACCTCTTAACCAGTTTTTCCATGGATTCATTCCATAATTTGGAAGTTTCTTATGTCTTAATTCGGAATAAAATATTCCTTGTCTTCCAAAAAAATCCTTTATTTCAGTCTTAAGAAAAAAAGACGGTCGATTATATGGAAGAATAGATCTTAACTTATTAAAGTTAATAACTTGGCTTTGTGATAATTTAAAAAATACATAGTTTTGTGACAAGTAAGATAAGTCAAAAAAAATATGGGGCTTCCCCTTACTATTTATAAGATTATCAAAAGCCCTTTTTATAGTCATAGGCCAGATAAAGTCAATTTTATCTTGTTTTGTTTTATTAATGCTTATGCTTTCTTGATTTGTTTTATTATTGTAAATGTATTTATCAAGAATTTTTTTTGTTGATGCGATAAGAAGTTGTAGAGCGATTCTGCGCATATTAAAGATACATAGAAAAATATCTATGTATATTTTTTCAATGAAAAATTTAACTATTAATTGAATATTTTTTCTTTTAAATAGTTTCCCATTTTTTGGCGGTGATTCTCCATTATTATTTTGATTTTTTTTTATTCCTGGCCTTCCTTTTTTTTTCTCTTTTTTCATTATTTCTATTTGATTTATGATTGTGCTTCTTCTATCAATCCTATTTTGCATTTCTTCTTCCGCATGTGAATAATTTGTCCAACCTGTAGATCTAATTTGAAAAACAAATTCATTAATTATCTGATTGCTGATTATAGAATCCTTTTCTTTTTTAGTTTCACTTGATTCATATATTTCTCTCGGTATAAATAATGGAATTGTCTTTCCTTTGAAAAGTTGTTTTATTATTCGTTTTACAAATAAAAATGCTTTTGCTTCTTTCTTTGTTATTTTTTTAAAAACTCTTCGAACTCTAAAATTCAATTTTCTGAGTTCGACTTTAAAGTCTATATCTTTAAAAATGGGTTCAAAAAAGGAAGGTGTTTTTCGAGGAGGACCAAAAGGATATTCCATTTCCATTCCGAAAACTGTTAAAAAACAAGAATCAAAATCATCTTGTTTCTTTAGATCTCTCTTAGAGAGTCGTCGCTTAGAGCTGTGCCAAGGTTTCAAATGAAAAGGATATAGGATTTTTATCTGAAAACCTTCTTTTAACCAATTTTTAGGAAAATCTTTTTTGTAGAATTGAATACCATTCAAGCTGCATCTTAAATAAATTTCTCTATTCCAATCTCGGAAATCCTCATACCATTCCGGAGATTGCCCTAATAAAATACGTCCAATATTCTTAGCTATTATCAATAAGGGGAATTTAATATATTTTCTAAAAATTGCTTGAGCTATTAACAGAATACTTCTTGTTTTTTGTCTATGTGGAATGTTATCCCATATTTCTATTCCCGTTGCCTGGTAGTTTTTTTTTATTCGAAATTCTTGATCTAAAATTTCTAATTCTGACTTTACAGCCAACCAATCTCTAATATTAGAAAAAAGTTTCATTAGGTCGGATATAGGAAAAGGAAAATTTTCCATTTTTTCGAAAAAAAGTGGGGAATGGGCATTTCCTAGAGACGGTCCCCAAATAACCACTTTACGCCTTTGAGTGCGCATAGATCCTTTGATCACGGCTCGACGAAAATCTGGTTCTTCCAAATAATTTATAAAACCCGAATCTCTATTAAATCTTTTAAAAAGATTATAATCGTCGAAATTAGACTGCTTAAAACTTCTCAAAGTTACGCTCGAACGACTTAAAAAAGTTATACGTTTAAATCTTCTTGTTCGAAGCTGGTGATCCAGCCCGTACAGTACGCCATGTTCTTTTCGTCGTTTTTTAAAATGTTGTCCCAACAGGTTGATTAATTTGTATGACCATCGAGGGGGTTTTTTACCAATTTCGTTTATTCCAATAGATTTTTTTTTACGCTTAGGGTCAATTGTATTGAGTAAAAAATTTACCCTATTATTTCTATTTGAATCAATTTTTCCTTGTTTTTTTTCTGATCTTTCTATTTTCTGTTCATATTCTCGAAAATTAGGATAGGGAACAAGGATATCATGAATTTTATTTAGTTCAGATGTTTCTGTGCAATTTTCTATCGAAGTTTCTTTTATGATTGAAGATGAAAACAATTTCTTCATTCTTCCACGATACATCCCATTCAAAAGGGGATCATACATTTTAACTAGGCAATTATTTTTGTTTTTAGTCTCAGCATTACACAATTTAACTAGGAAATTATTTTTGTTTTTAGTCTCATCATTAGACAATCTAGTCTTTGTTTCAAGTATATTTAGAG